GAGGAACCAGATAATCCTCTGAAAAGAATGAAAATACACTACTAGAATAGATTCCATTTTTACATAAAAATGTGTTCGCTCAATAAATACTCCAAAAGATGTTGATCGTAAATAAGAAGAATTTTTACGAAGAAACAGAAAGAGATATTCGCATTCATATACATAAAAATTATGTAGGAGCCAAAAAAATATTTTCTTTTTTTTTGAAAAAACGTGAATGGATTTCTTTGAAGTAATTGAAGTAATGATACTCTTCAAATTATGATATTCGTGGAAAATCAATCGCAACAAATGCAAAGAAGGAACATCTTTGATCCAGCATTGAAGGATTTGAACCAAGATTTCCAGATGGATGGGATGGGGTATTAGTAGATTTGACACAAAATTGAAATGTGATAATTTATCCTCTAAAAAAGTAAATATTGAATGAATAGATCGTAAATTCTGGGATTTTGGTATTTTTTTTTCTTCAAGGGAGGATACTAATCGCGACGATAATGTAATTTCCAGAACGACTCCAAAACCTTCTGATAGTATTTGAAAAGAAAAATGAGAATAAAAATAATTCTTATGCCCCCAAAACTCATTTTCGTTAGAATAATTCACCGAAGAAATCAAAGATTTCTGTTGATACATTCGATTAATTAAACGTTTCACAAGTACTAAACTAAATTTTTTGTCATAACCAAAAATTTCCACAGGTTCGTAAAAAATAAAACTTTTGAAGATATGATCATGAGCAAGTGAATAAATAGACTCCTGAAGGAGTAGCGGATATAGGAAGTTTTGTTGACGAAATGTTTCTTTTTTCAATCTAAATATCTTTGTAATTCTGTCATTTACAGACATTTTTACTGGAACCAAAAAAGGGAGGCACTTATTGTGTTATGAAATGATACATAGTGCAATATGGTCAGAACGGCGCATGTGTACATTTTATGTTTTATATAGTCTATTTTTTTCTTATACTAAAAAACTCTTAAAATTTTCTAATTCTAAGAATCTAATAATATAGAATCTTTCTAGTATTGATATATAGATTCTGCACTGTTACTTTATAAATTCTCTATTTTTTCTTATTCTGTATAAAAGTATAAAAATTTTATAAAAAGATCTTATTCTTTTACTATTTTACTATATACTGTACTGTGATGTAAATCATGTAATGGTAATCTAAGAGGTAAAAAATTCTAGAAAAGTAAGAAAAAAGAAAGAATATATACCCCGGAGACAGAGAGCCCAATCTACAGATCTTTTTCTTTTCCCTTTATATCCATTTTGAATTTCTTTGTTAATATAACTAGAAGAAAAAAAAAAAAAAAAAAATTAAGAAAAAGAAGAAAAGCGGGTAAAAATCTTTTATTTTTGCAACCCAATCACTCTTTTGATCTTGGAAAAAAAAAAAAAATTCTTTTTTTTATCACTATACTATTTCTTCTACACATCCGTCTCCAATCCATATTAAAAAATAATTAGGATTAAAAAAAAAATAAAAGGTCCACTCAAAATTCACAAGAAAACCTTTTCCCACATCAGGTACTAATCTATTTTTAACGTCTAATTAGTAAATTAATTGGGTAATCATTCAAATTAAGAAGATAAGCTCGTTTCTTTTTTATCTTACTAAAATTGGAACCATAAAGCTCTATCCATTTATTCACTAGACCCACCTATCAAATACTTTACTAAACATCAAAATTTTTATAAAAAGGACAAATTATGATGTTCCATTATGAGTATTCAATTTCTTCTTTTTCTATGATTCTATTATTCTTTTTTATATTCTTTTTACGACATGCTTTTTTTTCCATTCATTACCTTTCAGGATCAGTCGCGGTCTTATAAACTATAACAAAAGTATAGACGAATTACTTCATCCAAATGTGTAAAAGATCATAGTCGCACTTAAAAGCCGAGTACTCTACCATTGAGTTAGCAACCCGGATAAAAATGAAGTGTAGATATGATCAAAAAAAAGAAGGTAATTATACTGCAAAACTGCGTCAAAACATGGAACTAGCAACAAATCTAAATAACAAAATATAAAGCGGATCAGGTTCATAAAACAAGAGATTCAAAAGAGAATGAAAAAATTGAAAAACCAACCAATTTTTTTTTTTTTTTTTTTTTTCAATTTCTTTTTTATTTTCGCTAAGAAAATACATTTTTTCTATTTTTATTTGTCTAAAAAAAGAAGAAATCCAGCAAACCCTTATATTTTCCTAATATATTTTCCTAAAGTGAAGAAAAGAACCAATAGGGAGTGAGGATAAGAGGATAAAAATATCTATTTCTCTACGATCAAATTAAATTCTATTTGTTCGAGACACCATTGTCAATATGAATGTACTTTTTAGAAAACAAATTTCACGGAATTCTATAGAAAGAAGAAATTAGAAATTTGAGTAAAAAAAAAAAAGAAAGGTACAATACAAATACAAGAAAGATTACCCCCCTTTTTTTTTTTTGGAGGGGGGATTCCACAAAAATAAGCAAGAAAAAAAGAAGATAAGTATTAATAGAACAAGAAAAAACTTTGAATTTGAATAAAGAATTACACAAAGATAGGTACTAATTAGCCTACCTTTTTTTTTATTGATGACTTTTTCATTTTTTTTTGTAAAAAGAAACTCGAAATTCTTTCTTTAAATTCTTTTTTTAAAGAATTCTGCCTTCCTTAAAATATCATGAACAGTTCCTGTGGGTTGAGCGCCCTTTTCAAGGAAATATAAAATAGCAGGAACATTTGAATAAGTTTTATTATTTATCGGATCATAAAAACCCACTCTTCGAAGATCTATTCCTTCTCTTCGGGATCGAACATCAATTGCAACGATTCGATAGATGACTCATTGGGATAGATGTAGATAAAAGTTGCCCCCCCTAGAAACGTATAGGAGGTTTTCTCCTCATACGGCTCAAGAAAAAATGATTCTAATTTCCTAATTTCTATCTATATAGATAGAAATAAAAAGATAAGTAGATCCATAAAGAATTAGACTAGAATTTGAGCCTTTTTGCTTCTTTACAGAAAAAATAAATATCATTCGTACTCCTAACTCAAGTAGTTTTTAAAGAGTTCGAAAGGAACTCTTTAGAAATTTTTGAACTGTCTCTAACCTCTTTTTTTGTCTCCTTTTGTATCTATTTTTTTTTTACTCATTCTGATCCAATTGTTGAGACAGGTGAAAATAGTGTTTCCTTGTTCCGGAATTCGTTGTCTTTGCTTTACACTTTGTAAAATATGAAATCATTGGGTTTAGACATTACTTCGATGATCCTTACTCCTTTTCAAAAAAGCAGCAACATACCTTTTGTTTTTTATATGGAAAAGGGAAAAATAATACGAAAGATTGATTCCTTTGTTATACATTTTTGATCGAAAAATTTTAAAAATTTCGACAAATTTTACTTTTTTTCTTTCATTCAAACTTGTTAAATTTTGAATCTATCCCTTTATATGTCTATATTCTATATATTTAGAAATAGATTTACATATCTATTTTTATTCTAATTATATTGAGATTGATCATATATTTTTGATGAGATATTTACAAAGTTGGTCTAACTTATTGATTGTCACTAACCCTAGATTATTCTCCCGATAAATGAATCAATAAGTTTTGCTCGAGCTCCATCATATGCTATTTTTATTTAGCAACCCAAGACAAATGAAATTAGGTTTTTAGCAGAACAAACTATGTCGAGACAAGAGCATCTTCATTTGCATAGAAAATGGTGGATGTCAGAATCCACAACCAATCATGTCCTTCAAGTCGCACGTTGCTTTCTACCACATCGTTTCAAACGAAGTTTTACCATAACATCCTCTAATTTTATTAGAATTTGAAACCGTATGCAATTGATTCAATATGAAATCATGAATAACCATTGACTGAACCGATACATAATAATCCACATTTATCTATCTATGGATAGATATTTATCTGGAAAGTCTTTCGCTTAATTTATGTATATATATATATATATTTTTTTTTTTTCTGACGGAAATTATCTGGGACGGAAGGATTCGAACCTCCGAGTAACGGGACCAAAACCCGTTGCCTTACCACTTGGCCACGCCCCATTTTTCTTTTGTCTAAGAAAAATTAAGCGAAATATTTTTTCTTCGTCAATAACCATCCAAAATACATACCAAAATAAATATAGGACATGTTATCGCTAGGATGAAACACAATAGATATAGAAAGAATCAAAAAAAGGAATTGATCATTACATAGAATTTAATTAAAATATTGTATGAAAGTAGAATTCTTTTTATTTGATTGGAGAATGTAAGGAAGAATTCTTTATTGAGTAGAAGTCAAAGAAAAGCAGAATTTCTTTTTTTATACCTTTTTATTTTTCATTTGACCCTAAAAAAACTCAATCCAATCTGGTAATTTATTCTCATTTCATTTTAATTTTTAAGAACAAGAAAAAAATGTTTGTTATGTTTAATATCTTTAGTTTCATCTGTATCTGTCTTAATTTTACCCTTTATTCAAATAGTTTTTTCTTCGCCAAATTACCCGAGGCTTATGCCTTTTTCAATCCAATCGTAGAAATTATGCCGGTTATACCTTTATTCTTTTTTCTATTAGCCTTTGTTTGGCAAGCTGCTGTAAGTTTTCGATAAAAAGGAAATCTATATTCAATTCATATTCCTAATTTCTTCGATAAAAAATAAGATATTTTTATTCTAAAAATCCATAAGATCAGAAAAGTTTGAAATTAAGAACCCTCGATTCAAAAAGCGAAATTATGGTATCTTCTATATAATTATATATATATGGCAATAAATTTTTGGTAACGAAGAAATAGGAATCTTTTTATATTAGAAATAAATTTGTGAAAATGAATTTCAAAAACTTCCTTTCCTTTTTTCATCTTTAGAGCGTCATATCAAAATAATGTATAGTGTATGTCGTAAAATAGGTGATCTATTTCCTTAAAAAAAAATAATCTTATCTTGGAGATTTTACAATGCTTACTCTTAA